AAAAAAATTATACAAAAAACTTATACTATTAATAAATAGTATTAATATTAAATACTATTAATTACTATTAAGAAATTTTTAGAATAATTATACTTAGTAATATACTTAATTTTAATATTACTAAATATACTATATATTACTATATATATTATAATATTACTATATATATTATACTCGAAATACTAAATATTACTATATTAAGTAAAAATTAAGTAAAACTCAATATTTATAAATATTATTCTATTTATTATTTCGTTTATTAATTATTATAGAATTATTTTTTATAATAATTCTATTATTATATATATATATTTTTATTATAATATTCTAATAATATATATATTAATATTCTCTATTAATATTTCCTATTTAATATTATTTATTTTAATATTCTATTCTCTATTTATCTAAAATAAATAGAGAAATAATTATTCTATAAAAAAATAGAAAACAAATTCTAAAATAAATAGAGAAATAGAAATTATTCTATTTATTATTTATATAATAATTTATTATTTATATAATATATAAATCCAAATTCTTATTTATATATTATATACTTAAAACTTAATTAGAATTCTATATTTTTTCTCTATTTTCTATATAAATAGAAAAAGAGAAAATATGTAATTCTATGTAATTCTATATATAATATGTAATTTCGAAAATAGAAATATAGGTTTTATTAAATATAGTTTTTATTCTATATAAATATAGAATTTATATAGAACTTATTCTACCAAATTTCTAGATTTTATTATATTATATAAAATTTCGAACATTATTTCGAAAATTATATAAAACATTCTATTTTTTTTTTTATAATATAAGATTTTCTCTTTCTATCTATTTTCTATTTCTAATTACTAATAGATTCGAATTAATAGATTCATTTCTAATTCTAATATATTCTAATATAATAATTAAAAAAATTTATTAATAATATTATTAATAATATTAATAAAGAATAATTCAAATAAATAATTATTTCTTTTTTTATCACATTCGACTTCATTTCACTTCATTTCACAGTTAATTAGATTTACAAATTGCCAAAAAGTTTGACCCCTCCCTCGAATTTGTTGTTTTCTTTATTTGTATTTTGAATTTTGGGAACTTAGACTTATATTCAATTTGAATATCTTTCGCAACCCGAAAGAGTTCAGGGGAGGGGTCATTTTCCTTTCCTTTTTTTGTATCTAGAACAAATAGGTTCAAGAGATGAGAGAATTAAGGATACCTACTAGAAAGACTAATCCAATCCATAATGATGTGCCGGAAAATACAACATTTTTGTTACTCGACCACCCATCAGGAGAAGAAAAAACAACGGGTACACTAATCAGTAAGATTGATGAAGTAGCAATTAATGCAAAAACAGCCAATTGGAAAGCAATAGTCATGTTTCTAATCCTCCAAGCTACCAACAAAAGAACTATACCATTTGATCCCTCTATTAATCAAAAAATTGTAAAAAAAAAAAATGCATCATGGGGGGATTGTGCCATGAATTCATTGATTCTATATGACTTATTACTACCCCTTTCCCGTTGTGTTTATTTGAACATGGAGTCGAGAATAGTTTTTTACTTCACAAATAGTCATACTAGATCCGGCATCCGTCTATATATTATAGATATATAAATAGACTTATCGACTCATACCAAATTTCTTTTTATAGTACAGTAATGGTATCAACTTCTATGACCATTTCTATTCGGCGGAAAAAAAAATAAAATAGTAAAATAGAAATTATCTTTCGGAGAGATGGCCGAGTGGTTGATAGCTCCGGTCTTGAAAACCGGTATAGTTCGCAAAGAACTATCGAGGGTTCGAATCCCTCTCTCTCCTTTTCTCGATGAATAAATTTATGTGTTTAATGGAAATGGGGAAATGGCTCGGCTATGCTACCTAGCCGAGCCAGAAAAAAAAAGAGATTAGATCGAAATGAGTTGAAAAGAAAGGAAAAAGCACTACTTTTTATTTAAGTATGACTTAATCCACCCAATCCATATGTATTATAGAATCAAATCGATTCCCACTTTAAGTATTGGATCTCTTGTTTCAGTTAATTAAGAGGAGTCATGGAGAGAACGGGTTCAAAATCACGATCAATTCCTTTTTCAAATCCTGCTGCAGCTGCACGAGCCCTCCCCGCGTGCCATAAATGACCTACGAATAGGAAGAAACCTAGAACAAAATGAGAGGTAGCTAACCAACTTCGAGGAGAGACATAATTGACTGCATTGATCTCGGTAGCTACGCCACCTACAGAATTTAATGAACCTAAAGGCGCATGGGTCATATATTCCGCGGAACGGCGTTCTTGCCAAGGTTGTATGTCTTTTTTCAACCTACTCAAGTCCAAACCATTTGGACCTCTTAGAGGTTCTAACCAAGGAGCACGCAGATCCCAAAAACGCATAGTTTCTCCTCCAAAAATAACTTCTCCGGTAGGAGAACGCATTAAATATTTACCTAACCCAGTAGGTCCTTGAGC